TGATTATAATATTAGAATATTTAGTGCCGAGTTATTTCTGGGGGAATTTTTCAGGGGTTTTTAGGCAGTGTAAAAACTGTGGCGAATAAAAATTAGTGCATATATATATATATATATATATATATAATGGGATGCCAATTCTTATCTCGACTTGTTGGCTAACACGTTCTTGAGTCCTCCTTGGTTTCGGGGTTTGACAAGGATAACAGGATTTGCTGAGCGTAGGGGGGTAGGGGGGTTTGTCGCGCAAAAGCCAAGGGGGTATATAAGGATTAGTTGAACAAGAGATTGACATATTATGCACTTGACTTAAAAGTATGTAATTCTTAAATTATGTCTTAAAATAATTAACTTATAATACAAATACAAGGAAAATGTTCTACCTTAAGTTAACATTTATATTTGCACTCTGAGATGTCAAATGAAAGGAAACCAAAAAAAAATAACTTTATGCATATAAAAGAATGCTCGGCATGGTGGGTAACGAGATTTATGTAATACACCATTAATCAAATGCCAGTATAATTATTATTATGGGGAATATTAATTTTATGTCCATGAAATAGGAACCAAATGCCAGTAATAGTTCATATTATGCAACCCCCACATTTATTGTCCCTGATTCTATCATGCATGATATGTTTTTATATAAATGATTGGTGATCTCTTACTACATTAATATGTTTCAATTAAATTAATGGTTAATTATTCAAGGAAATATCTAGTGATGGAGTTTTTAGGGGAATAATCTATTACTCAAGTTAAAATAATTCTTTTTTGAGTCTTAATATTTATGCTTTATGCTATAGCCTAGTAATCAGTACTTGCTTTATGGTCAAAATAATTTATTGGTGATAATACATAGATGTACTAACACATTGATGTAAAATCATACATATTATGTACTAAACCATAAGGTGGGGGATTACCTCAGAAAATAGTTTAGTTTAGAATTCTGGCTTTGGGAGCCAGGGGTGAGAGTTAAAATCTCTTTTTTCTGGGCGCTAGGGAGGAGTTTAGCCTCCGATCTTCGGATTACAAGACCGATGCTTTTAGGTTAAGCTACTAGGGCAGGCTCATTCTAGTGCCTTATTTTCCAGTCATCCCGCTAGTGGAATGAAGACGAGGAATAGTGCGAAGTATAAGATGGATGCGATTTGTCCAATAATGATAAATGGGTGTTCTACTGGTATGCCTCCAATTCATGTTAAAATAATTATGTCTGCTACCAGGGTTCAGAAGAGAAATTGGGTGACTGGGCGGAATGTTAACCCTCGTTGTTTTGAGGTGTGTAATAGTGGTACCACTATTAACACTAAGATAGAAAATAGTAATGCGAGGACACCTCCGAGCTTGTTTGGGATTGACCGCAGAATGGCATATGCAAATAGAAAGTATCATTCTGGCTTAATGTGGGGTGGAGTAACTAGGGGGTTTGCGGGGGTGAAGTTTTCTGGGTCCCCTAGCAGGTTTGGGGAGAATAGTGCTAGTGAGGTGAGGGCTAGTAACATAATTACGAATCCGAGAATATCCTTATATACGAAGTATGGGTGGAATGGGATTTTGTCTGCGTCTGAGTTTAAGCCGACTGGGTTATTTGACCCTGTTTCGTGGAGGAAGAGGAGGTGGAGAATGGTTGCGGCGGCAATAATAAATGGTAGGAGGAAGTGGAATGCGAAGAATCGTGTGAGTGTTGCATTGTCTACTGAGAACCCCCCTCAGATTCATTGGACTAGGGTGTCTCCTATGTAAGGTACGGCGGATAATAGGTTTGTAATTACTGTGGCGCCTCAGAAGGATATTTGTCCTCATGGGAGAACATAACCGACGAAGGCTGTTATTATGACTAGTAGTAGGAGGATTACTCCGATGTTTCAGGTTTCTTTGTATAGGTAAGATCCATAGTATAGGCCTCGGGCAATGTGCATGTAAATGCAGATAAAAAAGAATGATGCTCCATTAGCATGGATATTGCGGATTAATCACCCATAGTTCACGTCCCGGCAGATGTGGGTTACTGACGAGAATGCAGTTGAGATGTCTGAGGTATAGTGTATGGCTAGGAATAGTCCGGTTAGGATTTGAGTGATTAAGCATAATCCTAGAAGGGATCCAAAGTTTCATCAAACTGAGATGTTTGATGGTGCTGGTAAGTCAACTAGTGCGTCGTTAACAATTTTAATCAGGGGGTGTGTTTTTCGTAGGCTTGCCATTAAGGTTCTTGTAGTTGAATAACAACGGTGGTTCTTCAAGTCATTGGTCTCGGTTAAAGTCTGAGCAGGAATTATGACCTATTTTATGTTTTTGTTGTTAATAGCTTTGGTCGTAGGTTTGGTCGCTGTTGCTTCTAATCCTACACCTTATTTTGCAGCTCTTGGTTTAGTAGTTGCGGCTGGGGTTGGGTGTGGAGTTTTGGTTGGTCATGGGGGCTCTTTTTTATCGCTGGTTCTCTTTTTGATTTATTTAGGGGGGATGCTTGTGGTTTTTGCTTATTCAGCAGCTTTGGCTGCTGAGCCTTTTCCAGAGGCTTGGGGGAGTCGTTCTGTGTTGGGTTATGTTTTGGTTTATTTGCTGGGGGTTGGTTTGGTGGCAGGGATTTTTTGGGGGGGTTGATATGAGGGTTCTTGGGTGGTTGTAGATGGGTTGAAGGAGTTTTCTGTTTTGCGTGGTGATATTAGTGGTGTGGCTGTTATATATTCGTCTGGTGGGGGGATGCTGGTTATTTGTGCTTGGGTGTTGCTTTTAACTTTACTTGTTGTGCTGGAGCTTACTCGTGGTTTGGGTCGTGGGGCTCTTCGTGCGGTTTAAAGAAGAGTTGGGATGGTGGCTAGAATTAGGGTGAGGAGAAAGATAGTTAAATATGTTTTAATTATTCCTCGTGTGGTGTCGTTTGTAATTTTTGCTATAATTGTTTGTGTTAGCGCCAGGCCTTTTGGCCCGATGGTTTCAAGTCATGTTTTGTCTAGTTGGGTGGCGGCTGACTGTCCTAGAGTAAGTTTAAGTTTTGGGAGGAGTCGGTGGGTGATTGCGGGGAAGAATCCAAGTATGTTTGAAAAGTGGTGTGGGAGGGTTATTGGAATAATTTTTACTTGTTTGCTGGTTAGGTTGGCTAGTTCTATGGCTGTTAGTAGGCCAAGGATGGTTACTGTGAGGGCTGCTATTTTAAGGGTAATAGGTATGGTTATAGTTGATGTTTTCATGGGTAGGAAGTTATGTGTAATGATGAACCCTGCGATAATGCTTCCTCAGGCAAGTCGTTTGATGGAGTTAATCACTAGTGGGTCGTTTTCGTTAATTGGGGATGAGGGCAGGAATCGTGGGGTTCCTATGGTCACGAAATATACTAATCGGAAGCTATAAACTGCAGTGAATGATGTGGCGATTAGTGTGAGGGTCAGGGCTCAGGCGTTGAGGTAGGAGGTGTTTAGGGCTTCGATAATTGCGTCTTTTGAGAAGAAGCCTGCTAAGAATGGGGTTCCTGTTAGGGCTAGGCTACCAATTATGAAATAGGATGAGGTGGCGGGTATGATATTAAATAGGCCCCCTATTTTTCGGATATCTTGCTCGTCGTTTAGGCTGTGGATGATTGATCCGGAGCATAAGAATAGTATGGCCTTGAAGAAGGCGTGTGTACAGATGTGAAGGAATGCTAGTTGTGGTTGGTTTAGTCCGATGGTAACTATCATTAATCCTAGTTGACTGGATGTTGAGAAGGCTACAATTTTTTTGATATCATTTTGGGTTAGGGCACAGGTGGCTGTAAATAGTGAAGTTAGTGCTCCTAGGCAGAGGCAGATCGTTAAGGCTAGTGGGTTGTTTTCTATGAGGGGGTGGAGGCGGATTATAAGGAAAATTCCTGCAACAACTATGGTGCTAGAATGGAGTAGGGCAGATACTGGTGTAGGACCTTCTATGGCGGATGGGAGTCATGGGTGGAGACCAAACTGGGCTGATTTTCCTGTTGCTGCTAGAATAAGCCCTGCTAAGGGGACTGTTATATCAAAGTTTTTTGATAGTGTAAAGATTTGTTGGATTTCTCAGGAGTTTAGGTTTGCTGCAAATCAGGCCATGGCTATGATTAGTCCGATGTCTCCTACTCGGTTGTAAATGACGGCTTGAAGTGCTGCTGTGTTGGCGTCTGCTCGCCCATGTCATCATCCGATGAGTAGGAATGATATGATTCCTACTCCTTCTCAGCCAATGAATAATTGGAATATGTTGTTGGCTGTAACTAGAATAATTATGGCTACTAAGAATGTTAGTAAATATTTAAAGAACTGGTCGATGTTAGGGTCGGAGTGCATATATCATAGTGCGAACTCTAGGATAGACCAGGTGACGTATAGGGCAATTGGAATAAAGATTAGGGAGTAGTGGTCGAATTTAAGGCTGATGTTGATGTCGAATGTTTGGGTATTTATTCAGTGTCAGTTTGTAATGATGCCTTCTGTTTTTAGGTCTAAGAAAATTATGAGTGGGAGGAGGCTGATAAAAAATGCGGAGCTTACGGCAGTTTTAGTTATCTCTGCTAGTTTAGATTCTTGCTGGTTGGGGTTTAGTGTGGTAAGTAGGGGATATATTAGGATAAAAAAGATTAGGAGGAGTGATGAGTGTATAATTAATGTCATTTTAGCTTCCACTTGGATTTGCACCAAGAGTTTTTGGCTCCTAAGACCAACGGATGAGCTGTTATCCTTTGAAAGCTCAAGGAAGCCATGGATTTTAACCATGGTGCATAAGGATTAGCAGTACTTACTAATTTCTGTTCTTCCTTGGTGAGTAAGGGGATTTTAACCCCTATTTTTAGAATCACAATCTAATATTTTGGTTAAACTATACTTACAATGGCATCACCCTCACATGAGTTCGGGTTTTGTTACTAGTAGGATAACTGGGATTAGGTGTAGAGTTATTAATAGGTGTTCTCGGGTGTGGAATGGTTGGAGCCCTGTGATATGGTTGGGTACTTGACCTCGTTGTGATATTAGGAATATATATAGGGAGTAGCCAGCTGTGATAAGTGTTCCTAGTCCTGTAAGTAAAATTGTTCATGGGGATCAGTTGAAGAGGGTTGTAATGATTATAAGTTCCCCCATTAAATTAGGCAGGGGGGGAAGTGCTAGGTTGGCTAGGTTTGCTAGAAACCATCAGATTGCGGTTAGCGGAAAGATTACTTGTAGGCCTCGGGCAAGGATTATTGTTCGGCTGTGGGTTCGCTCATATGCTGTGTTGGCTAGGCAGAATAGTGCTGAGGATACTAGTCCGTGGGCGATTATTAAAATGATTGCTCCTGAAAATCCTCATGGGGTTTGGATTAAGATCCCCCCTGCTACCAATCCTATATGGCTCACAGATGAGTAGGCAATTAGTGATTTTAAATCTGTTTGTCGGAGGCAGATTGACCCGGTCATGATGATTCCTCAGAGGGCTAAGATAATAAATGGGTATGCTAGTTCTTTTGATAGCGGGTCAAGTATAACTATTATGCGTATTATTCCATATCCTCCAAGTTTTAGTAGGACTGCTGCTAGTACTATGGATCCCGCTACTGGGGCTTCTACGTGCGCTTTTGGTAATCATAGGTGGACTCCATATAGTGGTATTTTGACTAGGAATGCGATTAGGCAGCCGGCTCATCAGATCATGTGTCCTCAAGAATTAAGTTGGAGGGGTTGTGAATATTGTAATACTAGTATTGATAGTGTTCCTGTGGATTGCTGGAGGAGGAGCAAGGCAACTAGAAGGGGGAGTGACCCTGCTAGGGTGTAAAATAGGAAGTAAGTCCCTGCATTTAGTCGTTCAGTTTGATTACCCCATCGGGTGATGATAATGAGAGTTGGGATAAGTGTGGCTTCAAATATGATGTAGAATATAATGATTTCTGTGGCGCCGAATGCTATAATTAGAAAAGTTTGTAGTGAGGCGAGGAGTGAGATGTATGAGCGTTGTCGGCTAATTGGTTCGGGGTTAATATGGTTTTGGCTGGCTAGAATTATTAGTGGGAGTAGTCAGCACGTAAGTACTAGAAGAGGGGTTGATAAGGGGTCGGTAGCTAGGTATGTGTTGGAGGTGGCTCATCCGGTCTCTGATGTCCATTTTAGTCAAGTTAGACTAATGAAGGCGATTAAAAGGCTATGTGCAGTCGTAGTTGTTCATAATCATTTAGGGGAGGTTAATCAGATTGTTGGGAATAGCATGAATGTGGGAATTAGTACTTTTAGCATTGTAAGAGGTTGAGGTTTTGTAGGCGATCGGTTCCATGGGTGCGGGCAGTGGCTACCAGTAATGCTAGGCCGGTGCTAGCTTCACAGGCAGAGAAAGCTAGAAGTAGTATGGGGGCTGTTGAGAATCCCGTGGTTTCAAATTGTAATGTCCATAGGGCTAGTGCGATAAATAGGGATAGTATTATTCCTTCTAAACACAGGAGTGCGGAGAGTAGGTGGGTGCGATGAAATGCTAATCCCATTAATCCTAGGATGAATGCTGAGCTAAAGCTAAAATGTACGGGTGTCATAAGGGGGTCGTGGAATTAAACCACGATTTTCTGAGCCGAAATCAGAGGTCTTGTCTTGGACTAACTCCCTATTCTGCTCACTCTAGGCCACCTTGGGTCCATTCGTAAATTAGGCCCAGGGTTAGTAGGATTAGGACTGTTGTGGCTCAGAAGAATGTTCCGGTTGGGTTGTGGAGCTGATCCCCTCAGGGCAGGGGGAGAAGGAGGGCGATTTCTAGGTCAAATAGGAGAAATAGAATTGCCACTAGGAAGAAACGTAGGGAAAATGGTAGTCGGGCAGATCCTAGGGGATCGAACCCACATTCATAGGGCGATAATTTTTCTGCATCTGGATTTATTTGGGGTAACCAGAAGGATACAATTGCTAGAATTGAGGATAGGGCTATTGTGATGATTAGGATTGTTGTAACTAAGTTCATTATCTTTCCTTGGGGTTTAACCAAGACTGTGTGATTGGAAGTCACTTGTACTAGCTTTAATACTAGAAAGATATGAGCCTCATCAATAGATAGATACGTAGAGGAATAGTCATACTACGTCGACAAAGTGTCAGTATCAGGCAGCAGCTTCAAAGCCAAAGTGGTGTTCGGATGTGAAGTGGTATTGGATTTGGCGTAGTAGGCACACCGCCAGGAAGGTAGATCCAATAATGACGTGTAGTCCGTGGAATCCTGTAGCTACAAAGAATGTTGAGCCGTAAACTCCATCTGCGATTGTGAATGGTGCTTCATAATATTCTATGGCTTGGAGGGCGGTGAAGTAAAGTCCTAGAATAATGGTTAACGCTAAGGATTGGATAGCTTGTTTTCGCTCTCCTTCTATAATGCTATGGTGGGCCCATGTTACTGTGACCCCCGATGCTAGTAGTACGGCTGTATTGAGGAGTGGAACTTCGAATGGGTCTAGTGGGATAATTCCTGTGGGGGGTCAGCATCCTCCTAGCTCTGGTGTGGGTGCTAAGCTTGAGTGGTAGAAGGCTCAGAAGAATCCAAGGAAAAAGAATACTTCAGAGGTGATGAATAGGATTATTCCGTATCGTAGTCCTTTTTGCACAGGGGGTGTATGATGACCTTGGAAGGTTCCTTCTCGAATAATATCACGTCATCATTGGTACATGGTGAGAAGTAGGAGAATTATTCCTAGGGTTATTAGTGTTGTTGAGTGGAAGTGGAATCAGATTGCTAAGCCGGATGTTATTAGTAGAGCAGCGATGGCTCCGGTTAGTGGTCATGGGCTTGGATCAACTATATGATAGGCATGTGCTTGGTGGGCCATTAGACGTTTTCTTGGAGGTAGAGACTTAAAAGGAGTACGAACACATAGGCTTGGATTATTGCTACTGCGACTTCTAGCAGTGTAAGCAGGAAGAGTACGGCAGCAGTTAGGATTGCTACTGTAGGCATTATTGGTAGGAGAACGAATACGGCTGTGGCAATAAGTTGAATTAATAGATGGCCTGCAGTTAGGTTAGCTGTAAGTCGAACTCCTAGGGCTAGTGGTCGGATAAATAGGCTAATTGTTTCAATAATAATAAGTACTGGGATCAGTGGGATAGGCGTACCTTCTGGTAGCAGGTGGCCTAAAGCAACTGTTGGTTGATTTCGCATGCCAATGATCACTGTGGCAAGCCAGAGCGGTACGGCGAATCCTATGTTTAGTGATAGCTGTGTTGTGGGTGTAAAAGTATATGGTAATAGGCCCAGTATATTAATGGTAATTAGGAAGATTATTAGCGAGACCAGTAGGAGTGCTCATTTGTGTCCCCCCATGTTTAGGGGTAGTATCAGCTGATTGGTAAATCGGTTAATGAATCATCCTTGAATTGTAATAAGTCGGTTGTTAATTCATCGGGATGATGGGGTTGGGTAGAGTACTCAGGGCAGTGTAATTGCAATGGCAATTAGTGGGATACCCAGATATAGTGGGCTTGCGAATTGGTCAAAGAAGCTTGCTATCATGGTCAGTCTCAGGATTCAGTTTTGTGCTTTTCGGCACTTACTGGAGTTGGTTCATTTGGTGAAATGTGGTTTAAGATTTTAGTTGGAATAATGGTTAAAAAGATTAGTCAGGAAAACATTAAAATTGCAAGTCAAGGGCTTGGGTTTAATTGTGGCATTTCACTAGGGGTGGTCGGGAATCACCAAACTTTGGCTTAAAAGGCCAATGCTTTGTCCAATATTTAGCTTCCTAGCGAGGCGTCTTCTAACATAAGTGAGGATCAGTTTTCGAAGTGTTCTAGTGGGACGGCTTCAACTACAATTGGCATAAAGCTGTGATTAGCCCCGCAGATCTCAGAGCATTGTCCATAGAACACGCCTGGGCGTGAGGCAATAAAGGCGGTTTGATTTAATCGTCCTGGGACCGCGTCTATTTTTATGCCTAGGGATGGAACAGCTCAGGAGTGCAGTACGTCTTCAGCTGATACTAAAACACGGATTGGGGATTCTACCGGGATGACTATTCGGTGGTCCGTTTCTAAAAGTCGGAATTGTCCTGGGGTAAGGTCCTGTGTTGGGACCATATAGGAGTCAAAGCCCAGGTTTTCGTAGTCTGTATATTCATAGCTTCAGTATCATTGGTGCCCTATTGCTTTAATTGTTAAATGGGGGTCGTTAATTTCATCTATAAGGTATAAGATTCGTAAGGAGGGCAGGGCAATTAATACTAGAATAACAGCTGGTAAAATGGTTCATACAATTTCGATTTCTTGGGAGTCTAAAATATACTTGTTAGTGAGTTTAGTTGAAACTATTGCAATAATAATATATAGTACTAAGGTGCTAATTAGGAATACGATTATTAATGCGTGGTCATGGAAGTGGAGAAGTTCTTCTATAACGGGTGATGCCGCATCTTGGAATCCTAGTTGTGTTGGATGTGCCATTAAGCCTTGGGTTTAAGACATGCAGGGATTTAACCTTCAATTCCACCTTGACAAGGTGGTGTAATTTGCATTTTACTAATGTCTTAAAGGAAGTGACAGAGTGGTTATGTGGCTGGCTTGAAACCAGTATATGGGGGTTCGATTCCTTCCTTTCTCGTTAATTTGATTGAATTTGAACGAATGCTGGTTCCTCGTATGTGTGGTAAGGAGGAGGGCAGCCGTGAAGTCACTCTACGTTTGTTGAGGTTAATTCTACAGATAACACTTCTCGTTTAGCGGTGAAGGCTTCTCATAGGATAAACAGGAATATGATTACCGCTACTAAAGAAATTAATGATCCGATGGATGACACTGTATTTCAGAGGGCATAGGCGTCTGGGTAGTCGGAGTATCGTCGTGGTATGCCTGCTAGTCCTAGGAAGTGTTGTGGGAAGAATGTGAGGTTAACTCCAATAAATATTACTCCGAAGTGGATTTTTGTTCAGGCATTGTGTAGGGTGTACCCGGTTAATAGGGGGAATCAGTGTACAAAGGCTGCTATAATAGCAAACACAGCGCCTATTGATAGGACATAGTGGAAATGTGCGACTACATAATATGTGTCGTGAAGGACAATGTCGAGTGATGAGTTGGATAGAACAATTCCTGTAAGTCCCCCTACTGTAAACAGGAAGATGAACCCAAGGGCTCATAGTATAGGGGTTTCTCACTTAATTGACCCTCCGTGAAGAGTGGCTAGCCAGCTAAATACTTTTACACCTGTTGGGATGGCGATAATTATTGTTGCAGATGTAAAGTATGCGCGGGTGTCTACATCCATTCCAACAGTGAATATGTGGTGAGCCCATACAATGAAACCTAAAAGGCCAATAGCCATTATAGCCCAGACCATTCCTATGTAGCCGAATGGTTCTTTTTTACCTGAGTAGTAGGCTACGACATGGGAAATAATTCCGAATCCTGGAAGAATAAGGATATAGACTTCTGGGTGGCCAAAGAATCAGAACAGGTGTTGATATAGAATTGGGTCTCCTCCACCTGCTGGGTCAAAGAATGTGGTGTTGAGGTTTCGGTCTGTCAGAAGTATTGTAATCCCAGCGGCTAGAACTGGCAATGATAGAAGTAGTAGTACGGCGGTTACAAGTACGGATCAAACAAATAAAGGTGTTTGATATTGGGAAATAGCTGGGGGTTTTATGTTAATTGTTGTGGTAATAAAGTTAATTGCCCCTAGAATTGATGAGACACCTGCTAAGTGGAGTGAAAAGATTGTTAGGTCTACTGATGCTCCTGCGTGGGCTAGGTTGCCCGCAAGAGGTGGATAGACTGTTCACCCTGTCCCGGCTCCAGCTTCAACGCCGGAAGAGGCTAGTAGAAGAAGAAATGATGGGGGTAGAAGTCAAAAGCTTATGTTATTCATACGTGGGAATGCCATATCTGGGGCCCCAATTATTAGTGGTACGAGTCAGTTTCCAAATCCTCCAATGAGAATGGGTATTACTATAAAGAAGATTATTACGAAGGCGTGAGCAGTGACGATAACATTATAGATTTGGTCATCACCTAGAAGCGACCCGGGTTGGCTTAGTTCAGCCCGGATGAGAAGGCTTAAGGCGGTTCCTACTATTCCGGCTCAGGCACCAAATACAAGATAAAGGGTGCCAATGTCTTTGTGGTTAGTAGAGAAGAATCAGCGCGTGATTGCCACAGGTAAGGTGGCCGAGTGCCCAGGCGGTGGGTTGTAGCCCCGAAGACAGAGGTTTAAGTCCCCTCCTTACCAGTAGCCCTGTGGTGAAGAGCATGTTGGATTGCAAATCCAAAGGCGTAGATGAGAGTCTGCCGGGGCTTTTCCCGCCTTGCTGAGTTTCACGGCGGGAAAAGTAGATGGATGCTCGTTGGTTTGGGCGCTTAGCTGTTAACTAAGAGTTTGTAGGATCGAGGCCTTCCTATCTAGTAAGGCCTTAGTTTAGTAAAAATGTCTGATTTGCAATCAGGAGATGTGAGTTAATTTCTTGTAGGTCTTAGTCAGGGGCTAGAAGACTTTCACTTCTATTTAAAGCTTTGAAGGCTTTTGGTTTAAGTATTATCCTAAGCTCCTAGGTGGTTAGCATTAGGATGGTTGGAGTTATTGGTAATAGGCCCAAGGCAGACGTAATGAATAGGGCTAGTGGTAGGGAGGTTTGGGTTGTTTTGGTTCGTCAGGGGGTGATTGAGTTGGTTGTAGCGGGGGAGATGGTTAGTGTTATTGCGTAGCATAGTCGTAGGTAGAAGTATAGACTAATTAGGGCGGTTAGGGCTATGACTGTGGCGGTGATTGGGAGGTCTTGTTTTGTTAATTCTTGTAGAATTAGTCATTTTGGTATGAATCCCGTGAGTGGTGGTAAACCTCCTAGTGAGAGTAGGACTATGGCGGTTGTTGATGCTAAGACTGGGTTTTTTGATCAGGTTGTTGCGAGGGTGTTTATTTTAGTCGTGGTCAGTGTTTTGAGGGTGAGGAATGCTGCAGAGGTTATAATAATGTATGTTCCTAGTGCAATTATGGTTAGTTGTGGGGCATATTGGATAATAATAATTATTCACCCCATGTGTGCGATTGAGGAGTAGGCTAGAATTTTTCGTAGCTGGGTTTGGTTTAAACCCCCTCATCCTCCCACTAGTGCGGATGAAATTCCTAGCATTGTTAGGAGTGAGGGGTTGACGTTTTGTGCTGTTTGGATAATAAGTGCGAGGGGGGCAAGTTTTTGTCATGTGGATAGAATTAGTCCTGTTAGTAGGTCTAGTCCTTGTAGTACTTCTGGTATTCAAAAGTGTATTGGTGCAAGTCCAATTTTGAGGGCTAAGGCGGCTATAAATATTGTGCTGGCGATAGGGTTTGATAGGTCGTTGATATTTCATTCTCCTGTTATTCAAGCATTTGTTGTACTTGCGAACAAGATTATTGCTGCTGCGGTGGCTTGAGTTAGGAAATATTTTGTTGTTGCTTCTACTGCACGGGGGTGGTGGTGTTGTGCTATTAAGGGGGTAATTGCCAGGGTGTTAATTTCTAGGCCTATTCAGGCTAATAGTCAGTGGGAGCTGGCAAAGGTTAGGGTGGTTCCTAAGCCTAGGCTGGATAGTAGGATTGCAAGTACGTATGGGTTCATTGGCGGAGGAGGGATTTTAACCGTCATGTTCGGGGTATGGGCCCGAAAGCTTTGTTAGCTGACTCCGTCCTAGGAAGTGGTGTAAGGGAAGCACCGAGAGTTTTGATCTCTTGAGTATGGGTTCAATTCCCTTCTTTCTAGGAACTGAGGGGATTTTAACCCCTATAAATCACTCTATCAAAGTGGTCCTTGGGCATTCAGGCACAGTTCCTTGTTTATAGTTGTGGGGGAAGTCCCGCTAGTGCGATTGGCAGGGCGGTATGTCATAGTACGAAAGCAAGTGTTAGTGGAAGAAAGTTTTTTCAGACTAGGTGTATTAGTTGGTCGTATCGAAACCGTGGATATGAGGCTCGTACTCATAGGAATAGGATGGAGAGAAGTGCGGCTTTGGTTATGAGGTTGATTGTTGTGAGTTCGGGGGTGTTTGGGAAGTGTGAGGCTCCTAGAAATAGTACGGCTGACAGGGTATTTATTAGCAGGATGTTAGCGTATTCAGCTAGGAAGAAGAGGGCGAAAGGGCCTCCTGCATACTCTACGTTGAAACCTGACACTAGTTCTGACTCTCCCTCTGTTAGGTCAAATGGTGCTCGATTTGTCTCGGCTAGTGTTGAGATGTATCATATTGCGGCTAAAGGTCAGGCAGGGACAAGTAGTCAGATGCTTTCTTGGGTGGTGTTGAATGTTTGTAGGGTGTATCCCCCTGAGAAAATAATTACGGAGAGAAGGATTAGGCCTAAGCTTACTTCATATGAGATTGTTTGGGCTACGGCCCGTAGGGCCCCAATTAGCGCATATTTTGAATTTGATGCTCAGCCTGACCCTAAAATTGAGTATACTGCAAGGCTTGATAGGGCTAGTATGAAAAGAATTCCTAGGTTAAGGTCAGTTACTGGGTGGGGTAGAGGTATGGGTGCTCACAGGGTTATGGCTAGGGCCAGGGCTAGTATTGGGGTGGCGAGAAATAAGAATGGGGATGATGTAGATGGGCGGACGGGTTCTTTAATGAAGAGTTTTACTCCGTCGGCGATGGGTTGTAGTAGCCCGTAGGGTCCTACTACGTTAGGGCCTTTTCGTAGTTGCATATATCCTAGCACTTTTCGCTCGATTAGTGTTAGGAAGGCCACTGCTAGGAGGACTGGTACTATGTAGGCTAGGGGGTTAATCAGGTGAGTTATTAGGGTGCTTAGCATGAACTGGGGAGAGGATTTGAACCTCTGGTTAAAAGGGCTTAGGCCTTTCGCAATTTACCATGCTCTGCCACCCCAGTATGTCCTTATTTCGGCCGGCTGGGATTTTGGCCCTACCTCTTGCTTTATTTATTTGTTTTCATAAATTGGGGGTGGGGCGTGCTTTTGGTATGGGCCCCTCTTTTCCGATCCTTTCGTACTAGGAAAAGTAGTGTTTACAGATAGAAACTGACCTGGATTGCTCCGGTCTGAACTCAGATCACGTAGGACTTTAATCGTTGAACAAACGAACCCTTAATAGCGGCTGCACCATTAGGATGTCCTGATCCAACATCGAGGTCGTAAACCCCCTCGTCGATATGGACTCTGGGAGGGGATTGCGCTGTTATCCCTAGGGTAACTTGGTTCGTTGATCGGTCCTGGTGACCGGATCATGCTTGGTCAGATGTTCTGTGGCTTAGAGATGTCTCTCTTGGTTTTAGGAGTCCGTCCCGGTCCACTTGGAGGCTTTTTTTTCCTCCGTGGTCGCCCCAACCGAAGGTAAAGTCTCATGTTTCACAAAGTTTTTACTTTTTATTGAGTTGTTTGACGCGGTTGAGTTTTGTACCTTAAGCTCCAAAGGGTCTTCTCGTCTTGTATTATTATACCCGCTTCTGCACGGGTAGATCAATTTCACTGACTTGAAAGGGGAGACAGTTAAGCCCTCGTTTAGCCATTCATACAGGTCTCTATTTAAAAGACAAGTGATTGCGCTACCTTTGCACGGTCAAAATACCGCGGCCGTTGAACTTGTGGTCACTGGGCAGGCTGGACCTCCTATACTTGATTGTATTGCAGGAGGCGATGTTTTTGGTAAACAGGCGAGGCTTGTGTTTGCCGAGTTCCTTCCTTTTCTTTTAGTCTTTCCTATGGTAGCACTCCAGTGTGGGGGTAACGATTGTTTAGTTGCGGGCTTTTCTTGGAGTTTTTGTGATTCGCAATGCTCTCTTGGGTTGAGTTCGTTAGTTGCCAGTGGTTAGTCCAGTCTGGCTTACACTTGTGCTGGGAGAAGGGCGGGTCTTCTTGTTACTCATTTTAGCATAATTTTTTCCATGGGGGCATGGATTGGCCTAATAGTATTTAGGGGAGTAAGATTTTTTATCAGAATAATAAACTTTTGTCTGTCTGAGCTTTAACGCTTTCTGTGTAGGTGGCTGCTTTTAGGCCCACTAGAACGGAATGTTTTATGTATTATGATCTTTATCCTCCTGGTAAGGTTGTGTCCTTTGTTAAAGGGGCTGTACCCCTTTTAACTAACTCTCATGTGTTTCTCTTAATATCTTGGTTTGTCTGATTTGAGGCATATGAGGCTGAACTTCTATTCATTTCTTAGGCAACCAGCTATCACCAGGTTCGGTAGGTCTGTCACTTCTACCCGGAGCTCTTCCCACTCTTTTGCCACAGAGACGGGTTAGCCCTTAATAGGCTGTCTCGGGGTAGCTCACCTGGTTTCGGGGTTTCAAACTAAAGGTCTCTTTGCTTGGGTGGACTGGCTAAATCATGATGCAAAAGGTACAGGGTTTAATCTTTGCTTTTTGGTGCTTATATGGGTTATTTCATTTCTCTTTCAGCTTTCCCTTGCGGTACTATTTCTATTGCTTTGGTTAAACCTTTTCTGTCTCCCATACTCAGGTAAAAGAATGTTTTAGTTTATGGTGTTAGGCTTGTTTTATTTATTTATATTGTTTAGTTATTTTGGTGATTAAGCTAGCTGTTTGGCTCAGGGTGATCCAATTTGCATGGATGTCTTCTCGGTGTAAGTGAGATGCTTAACTAACTCAGCCACGCCCTGGGTTTAGTCCAAGTGCACCTTCCGGTACACTTACCGTGTTACGACTTGCCTCCCCTTGTCAGTGCTATGATATTAGGTATTTTTAGTGCATTTTGGCAGGGGAGAGTGACGGGCGGTGTGTACGCGTCTCAGGGCCGGGTTCAAAAGGACACTCTATTTCCTTTTTACTACTAAATCCTCCTTCAAGCATTATTTCATGGTGCATGTTCGTAATATTCTGTAATAGAAAATGTAGCCCATTTCTTTCCACTTCATGCGCTACACCTCGACCTGACGTTCTGGGTTGTGCCCATTTTGCTTACTTTTATCTCCTTCACAGGGTAAGCTGACGACGGCGGTATATAGGCTGGGGTGGCTAGGGGTGGTGAGGTTTAACGGGGATTATCGGTTCTAGAACAGGCTCCTCTAGGGGGGCTTGAGACACCGTCAGGTCTTTTGGGTTTTAAGCTAATGCTTGTAGTACCCTGGCGGACATTTAATTGTAGTCGAATGTCTGAGTTTATGGCTGAGCATAGTGGGGTATCTAATCCCAGTTTGTTTCTCAGCTTTCGTGGAGTCAGGTTGGCTTGTTTAAAGCTACTTTCGTGTTAGGGCTTCGGACGCCTAGAAGCGTATGACGGCCAAGGGGTCATTTGGCTTTAATTTTTGTTTATCCTTAACCACCCTTTACGCCGTTGTATTATCAACTGGGGCCTCTCGTCTAACCGCGGTGGCTGGCACGAGTTTTACCGGCCCTCTTAACACTAACTGAGTCAAGTTTTCACTTATGGCTTAATATTTATCACTGCTGAATTCCCTTGGGGGTGTGGCTAGGCTAGGCGTTTTGGGCTAATATTTGTGCCTGATGCCCGCTCCTCGTCCCCGGGCGGGGGATTGAGGGCATACTCACTGGGCTGCGGAGACTTGCATGTGTAAGTTGAGTTAGAGCTGATAGTAAGGTCGGGACCATGCCTTTGTGCATGCGGAGTTTTTTAGGACTCATCTTAACATCTTCAGTGCTATGCTTTGAGTTAAGCTACGCTAGC